AATCCAAAAAGTTCTTCTTACTTAGAATAGGTCGTCGATTCAGCATTAGATAAAGGGGGTAAAATCCCTGTTTTTACAATTTACAATAAGCGGTTAAAATCATTTTATCAATATGAGTATCCTATATCGATAAAATATTTATTTTGAAACCACCTCTAACATAGTGGTAGAAAGAGTACCATGCTGCGTCTAGACTTCAAACAGTTTGTTTTAACCATGTTAATAGTTCCACATTATTGGTTAATAGAGAATCAAAATAAATTTACCAATGAATCGCGAAATGCTATGGTTCTTACATATAATTTATGAATTTATACAGAAGTAATTCGCGAGATCATGCACCTCTCTTTCCTACTTATAACGGAAAAGGGTACAGTTGGTTGGTCCAACCTATTCTTGAAATAAACAACTCGCACACACTCCCTTTCCAAAAAAAATCAATACACCAAGCACTACACTTAGATTTATTGGATTTGTTGCTAAAATATCGGTATTAAACCCGAAACTCCCGGCAGATGGCCAGTGGCCCAAAGAAACGAAAGAATCGGTTACGTTTTTCATATGATCTCCTCTTATAGATAGACTAAAAAATCGAACAGAGTTCTTTTTGTAGCACTTCGCCCCTCTTTTTATTTATTCTTTTATTTTTTCTGAAATTGAGTAAAAAAATAAAAAATATTCGAGTTAGTTAGAAATTATGAACTAATGAACTAGCCCTTTTATTGGTTATTGGAACACTAACACTTACTAAAAAGAGTTTCCCTTGGTCTATGAACGGGAAGGATGAAAGCGAGTCAAGTAGGCTAATTCCTCATCCGCAAATCAGCCCTTCCCCTAGGTTCTTTTCTCAAAGAATAAAGAATGGTAGGAGGGAAATCTTGATAGAATTTGAAAAAGCAAACGACAAGTCGAAGGCAATAAAATATGAAAAAGAAATATATTTTTCATATTTCTAAGCTAAGATTAAACAAAAGGATTTGCAAATAAAAGTGCTAATGCTACAACCAGTCCATAAATTGTTAAAGCTTCCATAAAAGCTAGACTAAGCAATAGCGTACCTCGTATTTTGCCCTCTGCCTCAGGCTGTCTCGCGATACCCTCTACAGCTTGACCCGCAGCAGTCCCTTGACCAACTCCAGGTCCAATAGAAGCAAGCCCTACGGCCAATCCAGCAGCAATAACGGAAGCGGCAGAAATCAGTGGATTCATGATAAGTTCCTCGTACCAAAAAAAGAAATGGTTAATGATACAATCAACCAATGAATTATGACTTAATTATTCCCTCACTAGGACTCATCCAGTCGAAGTAACTAAGAACTTCGGATTGAAGTAATAAGATTCTTGAATCATCAAAACAACTTCGATATATCTTTTTTACTTTTTAGCCACAGAGTCTTTGTGAACCCATACGACTTTCATTCTTCCATTTCTTGTTCTTGGTTCGAACTGTTAGTTGAATTATTTCTTGATTTCATCCGTTTATTCATTCAATTCACAGTCACAAGGGGCCGGAAGGACTTCTAGTCTATTAGAATCCCCTAGAAAAATATATCTTTAGTAGTTCATTTCATATATAACTAGCACTAGGCAATATCTAATATCACATATACATGTCTTTCTTCCATAACGTAAACCAAGCATTCATCTTAGATTCAATCCTATTCGAGAATCAAGCGTCGAAACATCTAGAAGGGTTCGCTTATAGTTATTCAAGTACAGATACCTCCCGCCCCTTTCTAAAATACTAAAAAAAACTTTTGAAAAATTCTTTTGAATCTTACCTTTTCTTATTATTCCACCTAGAGAAATCTAAATGGACAAATTGATTAGGACGACAAATTCCATAGGTATAGAAATATCATTATTTGATTGATCTAAGTTCATGCACTTTATTAATAAAACTGAATAAAAAAATTATTCATTTTTATTATTTATTTATTATTAATATTTTGGTGAATCGTTGAATAAAATCAACTGAAAGGGAAATCATTTCGCCCTTTTTTTTATTTAATTACACGTCGTAAACCTATACAACAAGAATTATTGACAAAAATTCTTATATTCAAATTGTTTTAACAATGAATTAATAATGAGATGGACTAAGCAATCTAAAGTGAATATTCATTGAGACGAAGTATGATATTAAGTGAAGGAAAGGGGAATTTTAGGAAAAAGATCTTTGTTTTTAGATCTTTTTCCCCTTACTCTTTAATATCATCGTAATGTTTTTGCTATCACTCTAGATCGTATATAGCATAGTTGTATATTTAGATTCCCCTATTCTATTCCGTAAGTTAAGTAATTCTCTTAAGCCACCCACCATATACATTTATACATTGCTGTGGGCTAAGCTAAAAAAGACTATTTCAATGATGGCCCTCCATGGATTCACCTATATAAGCCGCGGCTAAAGTTGCAAAAATAAGAGCTTGAATACCACTTGTAAATAATCCAAGGAGCATGACAGGTATAGGAACTACTAAGGGTACTAAAGAAACAA